GCTATAAAATGTTAGATTTTTTTGCATTGAGAAAATTCTGAAATTTTTAATAGAGTTTTTTAGGCTATTATTTGGGGTGGTTTTGTGTAATGCGTTAATGCAATGTGCATGTATATATATATAATGCGGATGGCTAACCCATATCCCAACTTGTTAGTCCGCACGTTCTCGAACCTCCCTTGGTTTTGGGGTTTGACAAGGATAACAGGATTTGATGAGCGTAGGGGGGTAGGGGGGTTTGACGCGCAGAAACCAAGAGGGGGGCATATATATAAGAGTTAGTTGAAGAAGTAATGAATATGTTATGCACTTGACTTATTAATATGTTATTCTTGAGTTATGTCTTTTAATAATTAACCTACTTTAATTAAAGCAAGGAAATATACAACCTTGATTAATTATTTGTGCTTGCACTCTGAAATGCAAAATGAAAGGAAACCTTAAAAAAGAACCTATGCATATAAAAGAATGCCCGGCATGTGGAGTAATGAGGAGTATGAAATTACACAAGTAACCGGATACAAGGTAGAGTAAAATAGGGTGGAACTACACTAAAAGTGCCTGAAAGAGAAACCAGATGCAAGGAATAGTTCATAAAATACCTTATCTTAGTTAAGTGTCCCTGGTTCTATCATGGGTAATATGCCTTATATGGACCGGTTGGTGGTCTCTTACTACATTAATATTTTCTAATATAAACCTTAGCTGGGCTTCCAGAGTAAAATTAGGAGTACCAAGTTCAAGTAGATAAACCTATATCTTAAGGTTTAAATAATTTATTGTTGAGTCTTAATTATATTTATGTACGTTTTAAACGATAGTACTTGCTTTGGGGTTAAAATAATTGAATGGTGATAATACATACATATACTAATACATTGTGTAATATCATACATATATGTATAGAACCATATATGCAACTACCAGAAGATAGTTTAATTTAGAATTCTGGCTTTGGGAGCCAGGGGTGGGAGTTAAAATCTCCTTTTTCTGGGCGCTAGGGGGGGATTTAACCTCCGATCTTCGGATTACAAGACCGATGCTTTTAAACTAAGCTACTAGGGCAAGCTCATTTTAGTGCTTTATTTTCTAGTCAACCTGCTAGTGGGATAAGGACCAGGAAGAGTATAAAATATAAAATTGATGCGATTTGACCAATAATGACATATGGGTGTTCTACGGGCATACCTCCAATTCATGTTAGAATTATTATTACTGCTACTAGGGTTCAGAATAAAAATTGGGTAAGTGGACGGAATGTTAGTCCTCGTTGTTTTGAGGTATGTAAGATTGGGACAACTATGAGGATTAGGATGGAGAATAATAGTGCTAGAACTCCTCCTAGTTTATTTGGGATGGATCGTAAAATAGCATAAGCAAATAGGAAGTATCACTCAGGCTTAATATGGGGTGGAGTAACTATTGGGTTAGCGGGTGTAAAGTTGTCTGGGTCTCCTAACAGATTAGGGGAGAAAAGGGCTAATGATGTGAGGGCTAAAAGTATAAGTACAAAGCCAAGGAGGTCTTTGTATGAAAAGTAGGGGTGAAAAGAGATTTTATCTGCGTCGGAGTTAAGTCCGGCTGGGTTGTTTGATCCTGTTTCGTGTAGGAATAGGAGGTGGATGATGGTTGCGGCGGTGACGATAAATGGCAGAAGGAAGTGGAAAGCGAAGAATCGTGTCAGAGTTGCGTTGTCTACTGAGAAGCCCCCTCAAATTCATTGTACAAGGGTGTCTCCTATGTAAGGGACTGCTGACAGTAGATTTGTAATGACTGTGGCACCTCAAAAGGATATTTGTCCTCATGGAAGGACGTATCCTACAAAAGCAGTCATTATAACTAGTAGAAATAGGATTACTCCGATGTTTCAGGTTTCTTTATAAAGGTAAGATCCGTAGTATAGGCCTCGGGCAATGTGTATATAAAGGCAGATAAAAAAGAAAGATGCCCCATTAGCGTGCATATTACGGATAAATCAGCCGTAATTTACGTCCCGGCAGATGTGGGCCACTGATGAAAATGCGGTTGAGATATCAGAGGTGTAGTGTATAGCTAGGAATAGTCCTGTTAAGATTTGTGCAATTAAACATAGTCCTAAGAGGGATCCGAAGTTTCATCATACTGAGATGTTAGATGGCGTTGGTAAATCAACTAGTGCGTCGTTGGCGATTTTTATGAGCGGGTGGGTTTTTCGTAGGCTTGCCATTAGTTCTTGTAGTTGAACTACAACGGTGGTTCTTCAAGTCATTGGTCTTGGTTAAAATCCAAGCAAGAATTATGACCTATTTTATGTTTTTGTTGTTGGTAGCTTTAATTGTGGGCTTAGTTGCTGTTGCTTCTAATCCTACACCATATTTTGCTGCTTTAGGTTTAGTGGTAGCAGCCGGGGTTGGGTGTGGAGTTTTGGTGGGGTGTGGGGGGTCTTTTTTGTCTTTGGTTCTTTTTTTAATTTACTTGGGGGGTATGCTTGTAGTATTTGCATATTCAGCAGCTTTGGCCGCTGAGCCTTTTCCAGAGGCTTGGGGGAGTCGTTCTGTTGCTGGGTATGTTTTGGTATATTTGTTAGGAGTTATCTTGGCAGGGGGAATGTTTTGAGGGGGGTGATATGAGGGTTCTTGAATCATTATTGATGGTCTGAAAGAGTTTTCTATGTTGCGTGGTGATGTTAGTGGTGTTGCTGTAATATATTCTTTTGGTGGGGCGATGTTAGTTATTTGTGCTTGAGTATTATTATTAACGTTGCTTGTAGTGTTAGAGCTTACTCGAGGTTTAAGTCGTGGGACTCTTCGGGCAGTTTAAATGGATGTTAAGAGGGCGGCCAGGGCTAATGTTAGTAGAAAAATGGTTAAGTAGGTTTTAATTATGCCCCGTTGTATGTCACTTGTAATTTTTGATATTAGTATTTGAGTAAGGGCTAATCCTTTTGGTCCCGAGATTTCAAATCATGTTTGATCGAGTTTAGTGGCGATTGATTGTCCTAGAGTTAGGTTAAGTTTAGGGGGGAGTCGGTGAATTATTGCGGGGAAGTATCCTAGTATGTTTGAGAAGTTATGAAGTGAAATTGTAGGGGTAATTTTAACTTGTTTATTGGTTATGGCTGTAAGTTCTATGGCCACTAGAAGTCCTGTAATGGTAACTAAAAGGGCTGCTAGTTTTAGGGCTGGTGGTATTGTTATGATAGGTGTTTTTGAGGGTAGGAAGTTAGATGTAATAATAAGTCCTGCAATGATGCTTCCTCAAGCAAGTCGTTTGATGGGGTTAATTACTAGGGGGTTGTTTTCGTTAATGGGGGATAGGGGGAGGAATCGAGGGGATCCCATGGTTACAAAGTACACGACTCGGAAGCTATAAATGGCGGTGAAAGATGTAGCAATTAGTGTTAGAGTTAGGGCTCAGGCGTTAAGGTAGGAGGTGTTTAGGGCTTCAATAATAGCATCTTTTGAGAAGAATCCGGCTAGGAAAGGGGTGCCTGTTAGTGCCAGGCTGCCGATTGTAAGGTAGGTTGAGGTGGCAGGTATTAGGTTGTGGAGACCTCCTATTTTTCGAATATCTTGTTCGTCATTGAGGCTGTGAATAATTGATCCGGAGCAGAGGAATAACATGGCCTTGAAGAAGGCATGTGTGCAGATGTGCAGGAATGCTAGTTGAGGTTGATTTAGCCCAATTGTGACTATCATAAGGCCTAGTTGGCTTGATGTTGAGAAAGCTACAATTTTTTTAATATCATTTTGGGTTAAGGCGCAAGTGGCTGTAAATAGCGTGGTTAGGGCTCCTAGGCAGAGACATGTTGTTAGTGCAATTTTATTATTTTCTAAAAGGGGGTGTAGGCGAATTAGTAAGAAAATTCCGGCAACGACTATGGTGCTAGAGTGAAGTAGGGCAGATACTGGCGTAGGGCCCTCCATGGCAGAAGGGAGCCAGGGATGTAGGCCAAATTGGGCCGATTTCCCTGTTGCTGCAAGGATGAGTCCTATAAGAGGGATTGTTATGTCAAAATTTTTTGATAGGAAAAAAATTTGTTGAATTTCTCAGGAGTTTAGGTTTATTGCAAATCAAGCTATGCTTAGGATTAATCCAATATCTCCCACCCGGTTATAGATTACGGCTTGAAGGGCTGCTGTGTTGGCATCTGCTCGCCCGTATCATCATCCGATGAGTAAGAAGGATATAATTCCAACACCCTCTCACCCAATAAACAGTTGAAATATGTTATTAGCTGTTACAAGGGTAATTATGGCTACTAGAAATAGGAGAAGGTACTTGAAGAACCGGTTTATATTAGGGTCAGAGTGTATGTATCATAGTGCAAATTCTAAAATTGATCAAGTCACATATAGGGCAATAGGGGTAAAGATGAGGGAGTAGTGGTCAAATTTGAAGCTAATGTTTGTGTCAAATATATGTGTATTTATTCAGTGTCAATTTGTAGTAACACTTTCTATTCCTTGATCAAGGAAAATTATAAGAGGTAGGAGGCTAATGAAAAATGCGGTGCTGATGGCAGTTTTAACATGTGTATTTGCTCATTCTTGGTTTTGTGGTTTTGGATTTAGTGTTGTTAATAGCGGGAATATTAGGATGATAAGGACTAAGATAAGTGAGGAGGATATGATTAGGGTTGTTGAATTCATAGCTTCCACTTGGATTTGCACCAAGAGTTTTTGGTTCCTAAGACCAATGGATGAGCTATTATCCTTCAGAAGCGTGAGGAAGCCGCGGATTTTAACCGCGGTGCATAAGGATTAGCAGTACTTATTGATTTCTGTCCTTCCTTGGTGAGTAAGGAGATTTTAACTCCTATCTTTAGAATCACAATCTAATATTTTAGTTAAACTATACTTACTAATAACATCAGCCTCATATGAGTTCTGGCTTTGTTACAAGGAGAATTACTGGAATTAGGTGAAGGGCTATTAGTAGGTGTTCTCGGGTGTGGAAGGGTGGGAGTTTTATAATGTGGTTTGGTGTTGGACCTCGTTGAGACATTAGGAATATATAGAGGGAGTAGCCTGCTGTAATTAATGTGCCTGCTCCTGTAAGTACAATGGTTCAAGGGGATCAGTTAAATAATGTTGTAATAATTATAAGTTCTCCTATTAGGTTTGGGAGCGGGGGGAGTGCCAGGTTGGCGAGGTTAGCAATAAACCATCATACTGCTGTGAGTGGGAAAATCATTTGTAATCCTCGGGCAAGAACTATGGTTCGGCTATGCGTTCGTTCATAGGCTGTGTTAGCTAAACAGAATAATATTGAGGATACCAATCCGTGAGCAATTATTAGAATAATTGCCCCTGAGAATCCTCATGGGGTTTGAATTAGGATTCCCCCGGCCACAAGTCCTATGTGACTTACTGATGAATAGGCGATTAGTGATTTAAGGTCTGTTTGTCGTAAACAGATTGACCCTGTTATGATAATCCCTCAAAGTGCTAAAATAATAAATGGGTAAATTAGTTCTTTTGACAGGGGGTCTAATATAATTATTATTCGTATTATTCCGTATCCTCCGAGTTTTAATAGTACCGCTGCTAGTACTATGGAGCCTGCAACAGGAGCTTCTACGTGTGCTTTTGGAAGTCAAAGGTGTACGCCATATAGTGGCATTTTAACTAGGAATGCAATTAGACATCCTGCTCATCAGATTTTGTGGCCTCAGGAGTTTAGGAGTAGTGGCTGAGAATACTGGATTACAAGTATGGATAAAGTTCCTGTGGTTTGTTGAAGTAAAAGTAGTGCAACTAGAAGTGGTAATGAGCCTGCTAGGGTATAAAATAGAAAATATGTTCCTGCATTAAGTCGTTCAGTTTGATTCCCTCACCGGGTAATAATAATTAGGGTTGGAATGAGTGTGGCTTCAAATATAATATAAAATATAATAATTTCTGTAGCACCGAATGCTATAATTAGGAAGGTTTGTAACGAGGTGAGAAGGGTAATATATAGGCGTTGTCGGCTGATGGGTTCCGGGTTAATATGATTTTGGCTAGCTAGAATTATTAATGGTAGAAGTCAACATGTTAGAACTAGTAGGGGGGTTGATAGTGGGTCTGTAGCTAGATATACATTAGATGTGGCTCATCCAGTTTCTGATGTTCATTTTAATCATGTAAGGCTAATAAGGGCAATTGCTAGGCTGTGGGCGGTTGTAGCTGTTCATAGTCATTTTGGTGAGATTAGTCAAATTATTGGGAATAGCATGATTGTAGGGATTAAAATTTTTAACATTGTAGCAGGTTAAGGTTTTGTAGGCGGTCAGTTCCATGGGTCCGGGCCGTGGCTACTAAGAGTGCAAGGCCTGTGCTTGCCTCGCAGGCGGAGAAGGCCAGTAGAAGTATGGGTGCTGTGGAGAAGCTTGTGGATTCGAATTGTAGTGTTCACAGGGCTAATGCGATGAATAATGATAACATTATTCCTTCTAAGCAGAGAAGCGCGGAGAGTAGGTGGGTGCGGTGAAATGCCAGTCCTATTAATCCTAAAATAAATGCTGAACTAAAGCTAAAATGTATTGGTGTCATAAGGGGGTCATGGACTTAAACCATAATTTTCTGAGCCGAAATCAGAGGTCTTGTTTTGGACTAACTCCCTTATTCTGCTCATTCTAAGCCGCCTTGGGTTCATTCATAAATTAGTCCAAGGGTAAGTAAGATTAGAACTGAGGTTGCTCAGAAGAATGTTCCTGTGGGGTTGTGAAGTTGATCTCCTCAGGGTAGGGGTAGAAGGAGGGCGATTTCTAGATCAAATAGAAGGAATAAGATAGCGACTAGAAAAAACCGCAAGGAAAAGGGTAATCGGGCAGATCCTAGTGGGTCAAATCCGCACTCGTATGGGGAGAGTTTTTCTGCGTCGGGGCTTGTTTGTGGTAATCAGAAAGATACAACTGCTAAAATTGAGGATAGGGCTACTGTAATAAAAAGGATGGTTATAATTAAGTTCATTATCTTTCCCTGGGCTTTAACCAAGACTAAATGATTGGAAGTCACTTGTACTTACTTTAATACTAGAAAGATATGAGCCTCATCAGTAGATGGATACGTAGAGGAACAATCAAACTACGTCAACGAAATGTCAGTATCAGGCTGCGGCCTCAAAGCCGAAGTGGTGTTCAGATGTAAAATGGTATTGGATTTGCCGAATAAGACAAACAGCTAAGAAGGTTGACCCAATAATAACGTGTAGTCCGTGGAATCCTGTGGCTACGAAGAATGTAGAGCCGTAGACCCCGTCTGCAATTGTAAATGGTGCTTCGTAGTACTCTATAGCTTGTAGGGCAGTAAAATAGAACCCTAACAGAATTGTGAGTGCAAGGGATTGAATGGCTTGTTTTCGTTCACCTTCTATAATACTGTGGTGGGCTCATGTAACTGTTACTCCTGATGCTAGTAACACTGCCGTGTTAAGGAGAGGGACTTCAAAAGGATCTAGTGTAGTAATTCCTGTAGGGGGTCAGCATCCTCCTAGCTCTGGTGTTGGCGCCAGGCTTGAGTGATAAAAAGCTCAGAAGAATCCGAGGAAAAAGAATACTTCAGAGGTAATAAATAGGATTATGCCATAACGTAGGCCTTTTTGTACTGGGGGTGTGTGATGGCCTTGGAAGGTTCCTTCCCGAATAATATCACGTCATCATTGGTATATTGTAAGGAGTAGAAGGATAAGACCAAGAGTTATAAGTGTTGTTGAGTGGAAGTGGAACCAGATTGCAAGGCCGGATGTTATCAATAAAGCACCGACGGCTCCGGTTAGTGGTCATGGGCTAGGATCAACCATATGATATGCATGTGCTTGGTGTGCCATTAAACGTTTTCTTGGAGGTAAAGGCTAAGGAGTAATACAAATACGTAGGCTTGAATTATTGCTACAGCTACTTCTAGGAGTGTAAGAAGGAAGAGAACGGTGGCGGTTAAAATTGCTACTGTTGGTATCATTGGTAAAAGTACGAATACGGCTGTGGCGATAAGTTGAATTAGTAGGTGTCCTGCAGTTAAATTGGCTGTGAGTCGTACTCCCAGGGCTAGTGGTCGAATAAATAGGCTAATTGTTTCGATAACAATTAATACAGGAATTAGGGGAACAGGAGTTCCTTCTGGCAGAAGATGTCCAAGGGCTACTGTTGGTTGATTTCGTAACCCAATGATTACGGTAGCAAGTCATAGCGGCACTGCAAATCCTATGTTTAATGACAGTTGTGTTGTTGGAGTGAAGGTATAAGGGAGGAGGCCAAGTATATTGATGGTAATAAGGAATACTATTAAGGAGGCAAATAATAGGGCTCATTTATGTCCCCCTACATTTAAGGGCATAAGTAGTTGGTTGGTAAATCGATTAATAAACCATGTTTGTAGGGTAATAAGTCGGTTATTTAGTCATCGAGATGGGGGTGTTGGAAATAAAATTCAAGGTAGTGCGATTGCGATGGCAATTAGTGGAATACCTAGGAAGGAGGGGCTTGCGAATTGGTCAAAAAAGCTTGTTATCATGGTCAGTCTCAGGGTTCAGTTTTGTGTTTTTCTTCACTTATTGGGGCGGGTTCGTTGGGTGTTGTATGACTTAAAATTTTAGTTGGAATAATGGTTAAGAAAATAATTCATGAGAATACTAGAATAGCAAATCAAGGGTTAGGGTTTAGTTGGGGCATTTCACTAGGGGTGGTCGGTAGTCACCAAACTTTGGCTTAAAAGGCCAACGCTTTGTCCAATAATTAGCTTCCTAGTGAGGCGTCTTCTAGTATTAATGAGGATCAGCTTTCGAAGTGTTCTAGTGGGACAGCTTCAACCACGATTGGCATGAAGCTATGATTGGCGCCACAGATTTCAGAGCATTGTCCGTAAAACACACCAGGGCGTGAGGCGATAAAGGCAGTTTGGTTAAGTCGTCCTGGCACTGCATCTATTTTTACACCTAAGGATGGAACAGCTCAGGAGTGAAGTACGTCTTCGGCGGATACTAGAACACGAATTGGTGATTCTATGGGTACTACTATTCGATGGTCTGTTTCTAGGAGCCGGAACTGGCCCGGTGCGAGGTCTTGGGTTGGAACTATATATGAGTCAAAGCCCAGGTCTTCATAGTCCGTATATTCGTAACTTCAGTATCATTGATGTCCCATTGCTTTAATTGTTAGGTGGGGGTCATTAATTTCATCTATAAGGTATAAAATTCGAAGGGACGGCAGAGCAATTAAAACTAGAATTACAGCTGGTAAAATGGTTCATACGATTTCGATTTCTTGGGAGTCCAAGATATATTTGTTTGTAAGTTTAGTTGAAACTATTGCAATAATAATGTATAGTACTAGCGTACTAATTAGAAATACAATTATTAGAGCGTGATCGTGGAAGTGAAGAAGCTCTTCTATAACGGGTGATGCCGCGTCTTGGAATCCTAGTTGTGTGGGATGTGCCATTAAGCCCAGGGCTATTAAGACATGCAGGGATTTAACCTGCAATTTCACCTTGACAAGGTGATGTAATTTACATTTTACTAATGTCTTTAGAAGAAAGTGACAGAGTGGTTATGTGACTGGCTTGAAACCAGTATATGGGGGTTCAATTCCTTCCTTTCTCGTTAGTTTGATTGAACTTGGACAAAGGCCGGCTCTTCAAATGTATGGTATGGTGGAGGGCAGCCGTGTAGTCATTCTACGTTTGTTATGGTTAATTCTACTGAGGATACTTCTCGTTTAGCGGCGAAGGCTTCTCATAAAATAAATAGGAACATAATTACTGCTACAAGGGAAATTAGTGATCCAATAGATGATACTGTGTTTCATAGGGCATATGCATCTGGATAATCAGAATATCGTCGGGGTATTCCTGCTAATCCTAGGAAGTGCTGTGGGAAAAATGTAAGGTTAACGCCAATAAATATTACCCCAAAGTGGATTTTTGTTCAGGTATCGTTTAGGGTGTACCCTGAGAATAGGGGGAATCAGTGAACAAAGGCTGCTATAATAGCGAATACGGCACCTATTGATAATACGTAGTGGAAGTGTGCAACTACGTAGTATGTATCGTGAAGTACAATGTCGAGTGATGAGTTGGCTAAAACAATTCCTGTGAGTCCTCCTACTGTAAAAAGGAAAATAAATCCCAGTGCTCACAGCATAGGTGTTTCTCATTTGATTGATCCTCCATGTAGTGTGGCGAGTCAACTAAATACCTTTACGCCGGTGGGAATAGCAATAATTATTGTTGCAGAAGTGAAATAGGCCCGGGTGTCTACGTCCATTCCAACAGTAAACATATGATGAGCTCATACAATGAAGCCAAGAAGCCCAATAGCTATTATAGCTCATACTATCCCTATATAACCAAATGGTTCTTTTTTACCGGCATAGTAGGCTACGACGTGCGAGATAATGCCAAATCCGGGTAAAATAAGAATATAAACTTCTGGGTGGCCAAAGAATCAGAAAAGGTGTTGGTATAGGATTGGGTCTCCTCCTCCTGCCGGGTCAAAGAACGTAGTATTAAGATTTCGGTCAGTTAAGAGCATGGTAATCCCTGCAGCCAGAACTGGCAGTGATAAAAGGAGAAGTACGGCTGTTACAAGCACAGCTCAAACAAAGAGAGGTGTTTGATATTGTGAGATGGCGGGGGGTTTTATGTTAATAGTCGTAGTGATGAAGTTAATTGCTCCTAAAATTGATGAAACACCTGCTAAGTGTAGCGAAAAAATTGTTAAATCTACTGATGCTCCTGCGTGGGCAAGGTTGCCTGCAAGTGGGGGGTAGACTGTTCACCCTGTTCCTGCCCCAGCTTCAACGCCAGAAGAGGCCAGCAGCAGAAGAAACGATGGGGGTAGAAGTCAGAAGCTTATGTTGTTTATTCGTGGAAATGCCATATCGGGTGCTCCAATCATTAGTGGTACAAGTCAGTTTCCAAACCCGCCGATTAGGATTGGTATTACTATAAAGAAAATTATTACGAAGGCGTGGGCAGTAACAATAACATTATAAATTTGATCATCGCCTAGGAGTGATCCGGGCTGGCTCAGCTCAGCTCGGATAAGGAGGCTTAAAGCAGTGCCTACTATTCCGGCTCAGGCACCAAATACAAGATAAAGGGTACCAATGTCTTTGTGGTTTGTAGAAAAGAATCAGCGTGTAATTGCCACAGGTAGGGTAGCCGAGCGTTTAGGCGGCGGGTTGTAGCCCCGAAGACAGAGGTTTAAGTCCTCTCCCTATCACCAGCCTCGTGGTGAAGTAACATGTTGGATTGCAAATCCAAAGACGTAGATTAATAGTCTACCGGGGCTTTCCCGCCTTACCGGCTTACGGCGGGAAAGGTAGATGGATGCTCGCTGGTTTGAGCGCTTAGCTGTTAACTAAGAGTTTGTAGGATCGAGGCCTTCCCATCTAGTAAGGCCTTAGTTTAATAAAAACATTTGATTTGCAATCAGGAGATGCAAGATAGACTCTTGTAGGTCTTAGCCAGGGACTAGAAGATTTTCACTTCTGCTTAGAGCTTTGAAGGCTCTTGGTCTTAATTTTATCCTAAGTCCCTTAAGTGGCCAGTATAAGAATGGCCGGGGTTACAGGCAAGAGTCCTAGTGCAATAGTAGTGGAGATGGTTAGCGGTAGGGAGGTCTGGGTTGTTTGAATTCGTCAAGGGGTAATAGAGCTGGTTGTGTTGGGGGAAATAGTTAGTGTTATTGCGTAGCAGAGTCGGAGGTAAAAGTAGAGACTGAGCAGGGCAGCCAGGGCTATGATTGTGGCGGTGAGGGGGAGGCCTTGTTTTGCTAGTTCTTGGAGAATAAGTCATTTTGGCATAAATCCAGTTAGTGGGGGGAGCCCCCCCAATGATAATAATACCAGGGCAGTAGTAGTTGTTAGGATTGGGCTAATTGATCAGGTTATTGCGAGAGTGTTAATTTTTGTAATGGATGATGATTTTAGGGTCAGGAATGCTGCTGAGGTTATAAAGATATAGGTTCCTAGTGCTAGTAGCGTTAGTTGCGGGGCATACTGAAGAACAATAATTATTCAGCCTATGTGTGCAATAGAGGAATAGGCCAGGATTTTTCGTAGCTGGGTTTGGTTTAATCCGCCTCATCCTCCAATTAATGTGGATATAAGTCCTAGTGCTGTTAATAGGTATGGGTCAATGGCCTGAGATGTTTGGATAATAAGGGCAAGTGGGGCAAGTTTTTGTCAGGTTGATAAAATTAACCCTGTTAAAAGGTCTAGTCCTTGTAGCACTTCTGGTATTCAGAAGTGTATTGGTGCTAGTCCAATTTTAAGTGCTAAAGCAGTTATTACTATTGTACTGGCGAGGGGGCTTGACATATTATTTATATCTCACTCTCCTGTAATTCAGGCATTTGTTGTGCTTGCAAATAGGATTATTGCTGCTGCAGTGGCTTGGGTTAAAAAATATTTTGTGGTGGCTTCTACTGCTCGGGGGTGGTGGTGTTGTGCTATTAGTGGGACAATTGCTAGGGTGTTGATTTCTAGTCCTATTCAAGCTAAAAGTCAGTGGGAGCTGGCGAAGGTTAGGGTAGTTCCCAGTCCTAGGCTGGATAATAAAATTATAAGTACGTATGGGTTCATTGATGGAGGAGGGACTTTAACCGTCATGTTCGGGGTATGGGCCCGAAAGCTTAATTAGCTGACCCCATCTTAGAAAGTGGTGTAAAGGAAGCACTAAGAGTTTTGATCTCTTGGGCATGGGTTCAACCCCCTTCTTTCTAAGAACTGAGGGGATTTTAACCCCTATAAGCCACTCTATCAAAGTGGTCCCTAGGCGTTCGGGCACAGTTCCTGGGTTATAGTTGTGGGGGGAGGCCTGCTAGTGCAATTGGCAGAGCGATGTGTCATAGCACGAGGGCTAGTGTTAGGGGGAGGAAGTTTTTTCACACTAAGTGCATGAGTTGGTCGTAACGGAATCGTGGGTAGGAGGCTCGCACTCACAGAAACATAATTGATAACAGTGCAGCTTTAGTTATGAGGCTAATTGTTGTTAGTTCGGGTATGTTTGGGAAATGGGTTGTACCTAAAAATAGGACAGCTGACAGGGTATTTATTAGTAAAATATTTGCGTATTCGGCTAGAAAAAATAGGGCAAAGGGGCCTCCAGCATATTCTACATTAAAACCTGATACTAGTTCTGACTCTCCTTCTGTTAGATCAAAGGGTGCCCGGTTTGTTTCGGCCAGGGTTGAAATATATCATATTGCGGCGAGAGGTCATGCGGGGGCTAATAATCAAATGCTTTCTTGAGCTGTATTAAATGTTTGGAGGGTATAGCCCCCTGAAAAAATGATTACTGATAGTAAAATAAGTCCTAGGCTTACTTCATAAGAGATTGTTTGGGCTACAGCCCGTAGGGCTCCAATTAGGGCATATTTTGAGTTTGATGCTCATCCTGACCCTAAAATTGAATAAACTGCAAGGCTTGATAGGGCTAGAATAAATAGGACTCCGAGGTTGAGGTCAATTACTGGGTATGGTATAGGCATTGGTGCTCATAGTGTCATGGCTAGAGTTAGTGCAAGGATGGGGGTTGCTAGAAATAAAAAGGGGGACGATGTAGAGGGGCGGACGGGTTCTTTAATAAATAGTTTAATGCCGTCAGCGATGGGCTGTAATAGTCCGTAAGGTCCTACTACATTGGGCCCTTTTCGTAGTTGCATATACCCTAGGACTTTTCGTTCAATTAGGGTTAGGAAGGCTACTGCTAGTAAGACTGGTACAATATAGGCTAGGGGATTAATTAAGTGGCTCATTAAAGTGTTTAGCATAAACTGGGAAGAGGATTTGAACCTCTGGTTTAAAGGGCTTAGGCCTTTCGCAATTTACCATGCTCTGCCACCCCAGTATGCCCTTATTTTGGGCGGCAGGGGTTTTGGCCCTCCCTTTATTTAATTTATTTGTTTTCATTAATTAGGGGTGGGGCGTGCTTTAAGTATGGGCCCCTCTTTTCCGATCCTTTCGTACTAGGAAAAGTAGCGTTACAGATAGAAACTGACCTGGATTACTCCGGTCTGAACTCAGATCACGTAGGACTTTAATCGTTGAACAAACGAACCCTTAATAGCGGCTGCACCATTAGGATGTCCTGATCCAACATCGAGGTCGTAAACCCTCTCGTCGATATGGACTCTGGGAGAGGATTGCGCTGTTATCCCTAGGGTAACTTGGTTCGTTGATCGGCTGTGTGGCCGGATCATTTTTGGTCAGATGTTCTGCGGCTTAGAGATGTATCTCTTAGTTTTAGGGGTTTAGCCCATTCCACTCGGAGGCTTGGTTTTCCTCCGCGGTCGCCCCAACCGAAGGTAAAATTTCATAGTCCATTAAGTTCTTGCTTCTTGTTGAGTTGCTTGACGTGGTTGAATTTTGTACCTTAAGCTCCAAAGGGTCTTCTCGTCTTGTATATTTATACCCGCTTCTGCACGGATAGATCAATTTCACTGACTGGAAGGGGGAGACAGTTAAGCCCTCGTTTAGCCATTCATACAGGTCTCTATTTAAAAGACAAGTGATTGCGCTACCTTTGCACGGTCAAAATACCGCGGCCGTTGAACCCGTAGTCACTGGGCAGGCTGGACCTCCTATACTTAATTTAGTTGCAGGAGGCGATGTTTTTGGTAAACAGGCGAGGCTTGTGTTTGCCGAGTTCCTTCCCTTTCTTTTAGTCTTTCCTTTAATAGGTAGCACTCCAGTGTGGGGTTAACGATTAGGTGGGTTGTGGGGTTTTCTTGGTTTTTTTATTATTCACATTACTCTCTTGGGTTGGGTTCGTTAATTTCCAGTGGTTTGTCCGATCTGGTTTACACTTGTGCTTGGAGAAGAGCAAGTCTTCTTGTTACTCATTTTAGCATAATTTCTTCCATGGGGGCATGGGATAGCCTGATATTTTTAGGGGAGTAAGATATTTTATCAGTATAATAAACTTTTTTCTGTCTGAGCTTTAACGCTTTCTGTTTAGATGGCTGCTTTTAGGCCCACTAGAACAGTAATGTTTTGTGTATTGTGATCTTTATCCTCCTGTAAAGGTTGTGTCCTTTGTTAGAGGGGCTGTACCCCCTTTAACTAACTCTCGTACATTTCCCTGTATCTTAATTGGTATTTTTTGGTTTGGGGCATACGGGGCTGAACTTCTATCCATTTCTCAGGCAACCAGCTATCACCAGGTTCGGTAGGTCTGTCACTTCTACCCGGAGCTCTTCCCACTCTTTTGCCACAGAGACGGGTTAGCCCTAAGTTATATAGGCTGTCTCGGGGTAGCTCACCTGGTTTCGGGGTTTCAAACTAAAGGTCTCTTTGCTTGGGGGTACTGGCTAAATCATGATGCAAAAGGTACAAGGTTTAATCTTTGTTTTTTAGTGCTTATATGGGTTGTTTCATTTCTCTTTCAGCTTTCCCTTGCGGTACTTTTTCTATGGCTTTTGGGTTGAACCTTTTCTGTCTCCCATACTCAGGTAAAAAAATGGTTTAGTTTTTTGTGTTAAATTATGTTTTATTATAAACATTGTTGGGTTAGCATTTAGTGGTTAAGCTAGCTATTTGGCTCAGGGTGATCCAATTTGCATGGATGTCTTCTCGGTGTAAGTGAGATGCTTAACTAACTCAGCCACGCCCTGGGTTTAATCCAAGTGCACCTTCCGGTACACTTACCATGTTACGACTTGCCTCCCCTTGTCAGTGCTTTGATATTATGTATGTTTATTGCGTTTTGACAGGGGAGAGTGACGGGCGGTGTGTACGCGTCTTAGAGCCGGGTTCAAAAGGACACTCTGCTTCCTTTTTACTACTAAATCCTCCTTCAAGCACTATTTCATGTTGCATATTCGTAGTGTTCTATGTATAGAAAATGTAGCCCATTTCTTCCCACTTCGTACGCTACACCTCGACCTGACGTTTTGGGTTGTGCCCATTTTGCTTACTTTTATTGCCTTCACAGGGTAAGCTGGCGACGGCGGTATATAGGCTGGGACGGCTAGAAGTGGTGAGGTTTAACGGGGGTTATCGGTTCTAGAACAGGCTCCTCTAGGGGGGTCTAAGGCACCGTCAGGTCCTTTGGGTTTCAAGCTGATGCTCGTAGTACCCTGGCGGACGTTTAATTGTAGTTGAACGTCTAGGTTTATGGCTGAGCATAGTGGGGTATCTAATCCCAGTTTGTTTCTCAGTTTTCGTGGGGTCAGGTGGGTTTTGTTAAAGCTACTTTCGTGTGGTTGGACTTCGGACACCTAGAAGCGTATGACGGCCAAAGGGCCATTTGGCTTTAAATTAGCTGCTTTCCTTAACCACCCTTTACGCCGTAATTCTATTAACTAGGGCCTCTCGTTTAACCGCGGTGGCTGGCACGAGTTTTACCGGCCCTCTTAACCTTGACTGAGTCAAGTTTTCACTTATGGCTCAATGTTTATCACTGCTGAATTCCCTTGGGGGTGTGGCTTGGCTAGGCGTCTTGGGCTAAAGGTTTGTGCCTGATGCCCGCTCCTTGTCCCCGGGTGGGGGATTGAGGGCATACTCACGGGGCTGCGGAGACTTGCATGTGTAAGTTGGGTTAGAGCTAACAGTAAGGTTGGGACCATGCCTTTGTGCATGCGGAGCTTCTCAGGGCCCATCTTAACATCTTCAGTGTTATGCTTTGTATTAAGCTACGCTAGC